CTTTCTTATTACAGGAGATACGACTGTAGTGTAAAGAAAAGGTTTTTTACCCCCAAACATATCTTGCATACGTATAATATGCAAAAATGAAAGATTATGTCCAATTTCGATCGATCTTAATTAATCCCTCGTTACTGCCCATAGGAGAAGTAATAGGTAGGGACGACAGGATTTGAACCCGTGACATTTTGTACCCAAAACAAACGCGCTACCAGGCTGCGCTACATCCCTTTTTAAAGTTCTTGTACAGTGTCATTGTACAAAATCCCTGTCTTGTTTTCCACATTGTTATTTTCCCCTCTATCTATATACAATTTTCTTGTCATTTCTTCTTTTTGGTTTCATATAATAAAAAAATTTTATACATCTGTAACGTATAAAAATGAAAATTTATCTTATCGGCGTATCGTATAAAAAAAAGAATAAAAATTTATCGGAAATGCTCAGGAAGAAGGGGTCATCTTTTTCTTTTTTAGGGACAGGAAAATCTCATCTATTGGTTCATTGTACATATCTATTTTAGTTAGGAATTTCGCGTAAAGAAAAAAATACAAATGATCTTGAACTACAACATCTGACCATACATATATGTATTACAATATTACAATAAAGAAGGAGGATTTTTAATGCGAGATATAAAAACATACCTCTCTGCGGCACCTGTGCTAACTACTCTATGGTTTGGGTCTTTAGCAGGTCTATTGATAGAAATTAATCGTTTATTCCCAGATGCCTTGTCATTCCCTTTTTTTTCATTCTAGTTATTAATATGCGAAGAAATGAAGAAAATTAGGGATACAATTCTACGTGACTAAAATTTCGCCCCTTCCCTTTTTTTTCAGTTCTTTAGGATAGGAAGGAAAGAAAAAGAAAAAGTGTATTGAACCTCGACAAAAATCTGGTGAATTTAAGATCGAATTTTGGGGAACATAAATGGAAATGTGTATCCAGATCTAGGGCAGGATCCACGAAATCATAGCATAGAAAGAAGATATTTAAATGAAATATTGGGATTTAAGATAGGAATAATTGATAGTTAGAAAGAAATTGTATTACTTAATTATTACTCTATTATTAATTATAACTATTACTCTATTAATATTAATTGAATTTAATTGAATTTCAAGTTAGTAACTTCTATTGATTTTCTTATTGATTTTTTTTGTTCTTTTATTTCGGTTTTGGTCGAAAATAGAAGAAGTTAAGTCGATCCAAAATAAAAAGGGGGGTTCATGGCCAAGGGTAAAGATGTCAGAGTCAGGGTTATTTTGGAATGTACCAGTTGTGTCCGAAATGGTGTCAATAAAGAATCGCCGGGTATTTCTAGATATATTACTCAAAAGAATCGACGCAATACATCCAGTCGATTAGAATTGAGAAAATTTTGTCGCTATTGTCACAAGCATACGATTCATGGGGAAATAAAGAAATAGATGGAACGGAACGTGTGCGTGATCTTTCCAAGGAAGAGGAAGAACTTAACATATATAAACTTAACATATATAATGTACATAATATATACAATACAAATCAAACCCGATTATATTTTCATATATATATATATGATATGCATTATATATGATATGTATAATATATACGATACGAATCAAAGCCTATTTCGGTCAGATCTGAATCTGAAATGAATAAAGAAATAGAATTTTAAAGATAAGGAATAAACCATGGATAAATCCAAGCAACCTTTTCGTAAATACAAGCGATCCTTTCGTAGGCGTTTGTCCCCAATTGGATCTGGGGATCGAATCGATTATAGAAACATGAGTTTAATTAGTCGATTTATTAGTGAACAAGGAAAAATATTATCTAGACGGGTGAATAAATTGACCCTGAAACAACAACGATTAATTACTATTGCTATAAAACAAGCTCGTATTTTATCTTTGTTACCTTTTCTTAATAATGAGAAACAATTTGAGAGAGCCGAGTCGATCCCCAGAACTACTGGTCCTAGAACCAAAAATAAATAAACATACTCCTCAATTGACTCAAAACTCCAATCGGAACTCAAGCTCAGATTGATGTTTTGTTCAAAAGGCCTAGAATCCCGATTTTTTCTTGTGTTATAAGAAATAAAAAATGGGGGAAGAAAAGAAGAAATCTTTTTTTTTTATTGAAACATGTTCGTTCATTCCTATTACTTATCTTAATATTTTTATTCTATCTTCCCGGAGTTCATTCTCCGGGGAATTCTGTTTCAATTTCAATCATTTCTGTATTATATTTGATAATATCATATCCTTTATTTGATAATCTTATTGGAAATCATGTAAAGACAATTCTTATTTGATATAGATATTTGCGCAAGTATTTTACGATTAAGAAGCAATTGCTTCTTGTACAGATTTGGTATTAATCTACTATAATTATAGAATACCTTATTCTCACGAATTACTGCATTTATTCGAGTGATCCACAAACTACGAAAATCCCTCTTTTGCCTGCCTCTATCTCGATGAGAGGAAACCAAAGCTCTCATTTTCTGTTGAATAGTCGTTCGAGTAAGTCTTGAATGAGCCCCAATAAAGGTTGATGCAAATAAACGAATTTTTGTTCGACGTCTCCGAGCTGTATATCCTCGTCTAACTCTGGTCATTGAATCAAATTAAACCTTAATGAATAACTAATTGATTTCTCTTCTTTCAGTCATCCTTTCCCCCCCCCGTCAATTAATAACAAAACGGATTATTCCGATATATAAAAAAAATATAAATTCCAATGGCTTTTGCTACTATGACCTTCCCAACCACGATTTTTTATTCCTTCCAGGCATTTCACCTGGAAATAATAAATTCTAACGATACTAAATAAAAAAAAAATAGTGGGTTCCGTCGTTTCTATGGTTACTTTTTAAACGGTGAGGTCCTCTCTATACACCGGAGCCTCTTCTTTCATTTTATCAAATGTTATTGTTAACTTGTATAGTTCACACTCTTTGGCTCTACCCATCAATTATACAGTAATTGTTCTTTTCACAATAAGAGTTATCCATACAGTGACGGCATTTAATTATGAAAGTTGGCTAGGTAGCTGACCCTGTTAGTCCGTTCTTTCAAGAATAGGGGTATAACCTTTTTGCTTCTTATAATACCATTTCCTCCGCTTAATGGATAACCATTTGCCCCCAATGGGGAATTGCTTTTCATCTCAAATCTAGGTGATTGGATTTGCACCAATGTAAACCATAAATTCCAAACACAATATAGGTATATGATAGATCTTCTCTATCTATCCTATTCATTGGTACTGGTCATTGATACTGGAAAATTGTCTCATTTGTTCGAACTCATGATCTGAACGAATCGCACATACACCCTAGTACATGTTCCTCGACGCTGAGGACATCCTCTAAGAGCGGGAGATTTCGTGACATTTCTTATTGGCTGTCTTGTGTTTCTAATAAGTTGTTTAATAGTTGGCATGTCGTATGTATATATAGAATTCTAGAATGGAATGGATTGGTTTAGATCGATCTTAACCTGATGATTGATATGAATTTTTTCTATTCAATATCAAATCGCAGAAAATTCGAATTATGGTTTGAAATGGATTTACATGGAATCCCCAGTATTTTCATTTTCGACCGCTACAAGATCAACAATGCCATGAGCTTGGGCTTCTGTTGCTGACATAAAAACATCCCTTTCCATGTCTTCGGATACAACCCATAAAGGGTTACCCGTTCTTTGTACATAAACCCTTGTGAGGGTTTCGCGAAGTTTCAGTAGTTCTTCCGCTTCCAGGATAAATTCGCCTGCTTGTGCCTCATAAAAAGAACTAGCAGGTTGGTGAATCATAACCCTGATGATATTGATATAACATCATGAACGGTTCTTCTATCTTGCATGATTGGGCTAAAGTAAAGGATAAAAAAAATAAGAAAAAAAAAAGAAAAATAGAATTGTACAACCGTACAGGCATCTTTTGTGCATACGGCTCCACAATGGAATTTACTTTTTCTTTTTCTTCTCTTCTATTCTATTGAAGAAAGAAATAGAATCCATCCGATCCAGATCGTTGAATGATCCATTTACCACCCTTCCCTTCGTAGGAGTAAAAAAAAATACTATGATGGTTCTGTTGCTTTATATATTTATTTTGTCTGTGATTTAGCAATCCCAAAGTTTCTTTCATAAATATCAGAAAGAGAATTCTGGTGTGGAAAAAAAATGGTTTGTGACGCTGAAATGTACCCCCGACACATAAGATCAAATCCGAAATGACCTATGTTTCATACTACTATCTCGACATAAAATCTCATGTTATGAAAAAACAATAATGGTTTGCTCATATCGAACTCGAAGTGCCATGCTATTATTACTTATTATTCATATTTAATATGGCGAAGGCATAGTCTTCCTTTTTTTTTTTCAAATAAAAAAACTCATTGGCGCCAAGCGTGAGGGAATGCTAGACGTTTGGTAATTTCTCCTCCGACCAGAATGAAAGATCCCATTGAAGCGGCTAATCCCATGCATATTGTATGCACATCGGGTGGCACAAATTGCATAGTATCATAAATGGCTATTCCTGGTATTACCCATCCGCCGGGAGAGTTTATAAATAAATAAAGATCCTTAGTATCATCTTCTATACTGAGATATACCATGAGACCAACAAGTTGATTCGAGATCTCGCTATCAATTTCTTGGCCTAAAAAAAGTAATCTTTCTCGATGAAGTCGGTTGATTAGGACAAAGTTGGTTCCCTTAGTAACCGTACATGCACCTTTGGATGCATACGGTTCAAAAAAAAAATTGCGAAAAAAAGAATCAATGTGTCGATTCCAGTTCTATTTCTTTTTTTTTTTTTTTTTCTGTAATAGGTTTTTGTTTTTCTAATGAAGGAAGGGGGTCTTCCTCTTCTATTTTTCAAAAAACATAACATAAGATGAGTTTTTGTTCCCTTACCTATAAAAAAAAAAAAGAATTGGATTTGAAAAGAACTTATTGAACTAACCTCTCACTGATGTATTGTTTCATCGA